TGGATTTGCACCAGTGGAAACCATAAATTTGATACACAATAGAAGGATCGAATGGCTTGTTTTTAGATAGTAAATGGAATTCCTTCTTCCATTCGATCCTATTCACTGGACTAATCATTCATACTGGAAGCGGTTTCTTGCTTGTATCAGCTCATGATCTAAACGAGTCGCACATACACCCTAGTACATGTTCCTCGACGCTGAGGGCATCCCCCAAGAGCGGGGGATTTTGTGACATTTCGAATGGACTGTCTTGTATTTCTAATAAGTTGTTTAATAGTCGGCATGTTGAATATATACATAATGGGCTGGTTTAGATTGATCCTAACCGGATGATTATGAATTTTTTTATTTAATAGTTAAACTCGGAGATAAAATATCAAATCACGGATTTGCAAAAAATCCATTTTTTTTATTCAACTGCTACAAGATCAACAATTCCATAAGCTTGGGCTTCTGTTGCTGACATAAAAACGTCTCTTTCCATGTCTTCAGATATAACCCATAAAGGTCTGCCCGTCCTTTGTACATAAACCCTTGTGAGGGTTTCGCGTAGTTTGAGCAGTTCTTCCGCTTCCAGGATAAATTCTCCCGTCTGCGCCTCATAAAAAGAACTCGCGGGTTGATGGATCATTACCCTGATGATAGAAGGTTTCTTTATCTGATGTGATGAAAGGCACAGAAAAGGAATATCAAGAATAATAGGAAAAAAAGATAGAATTGAACAACCGTACGGGCATCATCTTTTGTGCATTGCATACGGCTATACAATCAAATTGACCCTTACTCTCCAGATAAAAATAGAATCTATCAGCCCCAGAGGGGTAAATGGTCAAATTGCCACCCTTCCTTTTGGAGGAGTTCAAAAATACTGTGATGGCTCCGTTGCTTTTCTATTTGAAAATGGATTTTTTTCTTTGATTCAGCAATCCCAAAGTTTCTTTTTGATCCAACCAAAAAGGGGAAAATTTGGTTTTTTTGCACTCTTTTTTTTTATAACTTAAATTAAGAGCCTTTCGGTGTGAAAATAACCAAGTTTGTAACGCTGAGTTGGACTTCCGATAGATAAGAGAAAATCGGAAATATCTTTTATCTCATACTACTCTCTCGATACATAATCGAATCTTTTGAAAAAAAAAACAATGCAAAATTTTTTCATATCGAATTCGAAGTGCCATGCTATTATTACTTAATATTCATATTGCGAAGGCATAGTTTTCTTTTTTCTCTCAAATAAAAAAACCCATTGGCGCAAAGCGTGAGGGAATGCTAGACGTTTGGTAATTTCTCCTCCAACCAGGATAAAAGATCCCATTGACGCGGCCAATCCCATGCATATTGTATGGACCTCTGGTCGCACAAATTGCATAGTATCATAAACAGCTACTCCGGGTATTACCCATCCGCCAGGAGAGTTTATAAACAAATATAGATCTTTGGTATCATCCTCGATACTGAGATATACCATAAGACCAATAAGTTGATTCGAGATCTCGCTATTAACTTCTTGGCCTAAAAAAAGTAATCTTTCTCGATAAAGTCGGTTGAGTAGGGCAAAATTGTATCCCTTAGAAACCGTACATGCACCTTTTGGTGCATACGGTTCAAAAAAAATAGCGAAAAAAAAGAATCAATGTATAGATTAAGGGCTTTTTCTTCGATTTTTCAATAAAGACGGATTTTGATTTCTTCTTTATAATATAATAGAAAAACCTATCGAATTCACTTTTCATTGATGTATTGTTTCATCGAGATTCAATCCAAATCACGATGGTATTTTCTTGTTCCTGAATGGGTCTCTTTCATCTTTTTAGGTTTATGCTCTACTCCGGGTAAAGATCCACCCCATTTGGATTTGCACATATAGGACAAATCTTTTCACCACCATTTCTTTTTGTTATGACTTTCCAAATAACAAACAGGAATCATTTAGGATACACGTAGTAATCCTAGATATATTACCAATTGGGTTTTTTCTAAACGGAGCCTGGATACTTCATTTTTTGAGTCCAATCAAAGTCAACCATAAATTATTCTAATTGATAATAGTACTAGGAATTCCTCCAAACAATGCATCTAATTGCACTTCACGCTCCAATTTATGGATGATTCCATTTCTCCTTCTTGGGCAAAACAGAGGATATCTCGATCGGGGTAGAGAACGGGGAAATCCCATATGACCCAATATATCTGACAAGTCGCACTATACGTCAACCCAAGATGCATCTTCCTCTCCAGGACTTCGGAAAGGTACTTTTGGAACACCAATTGGCATAAATTGAAAGAAAAAAGAACTAAATCCTATATTTCACTTTGATGTGGAAACGTAACAATGTGGTTTTATTGTCTTTATAGTATTGTCTTTATCATATTTATTTTATCCATAGATTAGAAAAATTCAGAAAGAAAGACAAAAAACTAAAGGAAATTTTTTACGAATAGGCCTTTCGAATGATAAACGCATTTACTCATAGAAAGTGGTATCAATCCACCATTGCGT